ATTAATATATATAAAAAGTATCAAGGTGGTTTGTCGGTTTGATTGGAAAGATCAAATCATAAAGATATTGGAACATTGTATTTTTTGTTTGGTTTGTGATCGGGTATGGTAGGTACAGGTTTGTCATTGATTATTCGTTTAGAGTTGGCTAAGCCCGGTTTATTATTAGGTAACGGTCAATTATATAATTCAGTTATTACAGCTCATGCAATTTTAATAATTTTTTTTATAGTTATGCCTAGAATAATTGGGGGGTTTGGTAATTGAATGGTACCTTTAATGTTAGGGGCTCCGGATATAAGTTTTCCTCGTTTAAATAATTTAAGTTTTTGGTTGTTGCCTACAGCTATGTTTTTAATTTTGGATTCAGCTTTTGTTGATATAGGTTCGGGAACTAGGTGAACGGTGTATCCACCTTTAAGAACTCTAGGCCACCCAGGTAGAAGGGTAGATTTGGCCATTTTTAGTTTGCATTGTGCGGGATTAAGTTCTATTTTGGGTGGAATTAATTTCATGTGCACAACTAAAAATTTACGTAGAAGTTCAATTTCTTTAGAGCATATAAGATTGTTTGTATGAACTGTTTTTGTAACAGTGTTTTTATTGGTATTGTCGTTGCCTGTGTTGGCCGGGGCTATTACAATGTTGTTAACTGATCGTAATTTAAATACTTCTTTTTTCGATCCTAGAACAGGTGGTAATCCTTTAATTTATCAACATTTATTTTGATTTTTCGGCCACCCAGAAGTCTATATTTTAATTTTACCTGCGTTTGGTATTATTAGGCAATCAACTTTGTATTTAACGGGTAAAAAGGAGGTTTTTGGTTCATTGGGTATGGTTTATGCTATTTTAAGGATTGGTTTAATTGGTTGTGTAGTATGGGCACACCACATGTATACTGTGGGTATAGATTTAGATTCTCGTGCTTATTTTACGGCTGCTACCATAGTAATTGCAGTACCGACAGGTGTAAAAGTTTTTAGATGATTAGCTACATTATTTGGGATAAAAATAGTGTTTCAACCACTGTTATTGTGAGTGTTGGGTTTTATTTTTTTGTTTACTATTGGGGGTTTAACTGGTGTAGTTTTGTCTAATTCAAGATTGGATATTATTTTGCACGATACATACTATGTTGTGAGTCATTTTCATTATGTATTAAGTTTAGGTGCTGTGTTTGGTATTTTTACGGGAATTAGATTGTGATGAACTTTTATAACAGGTTATGTTTATAATAAGTTAATAATGTCTGTGGTGTTTGTGTTAATGTTTATGGGTGTGAATTTAACTTTTTTTCCTTTGCATTTTGCGGGTTTACATGGTTTTCCACGTAAGTATTTAGATTATCCAGATGTGTATTCGGTATGAAATGTGATATCTTCTTATGGTTCTATAGTTAGTGTTTTTGCTTTATTTTTATTTTTATATACGTTAATTAATTCTTTTGGCGGAAGCAAAGTTATAATAAATGATCAATTTATTAGTAGAAGTCCAGAATATAGAATAAGAAGTTATGTTTTTGGACATAGATATCAATCAGAAATTTATTTTAGGTGTTCTGTTATAAAATTGTAAAACTTTTAGTATAATTTAAGTATTTTTAATTGCAAATTAAAGGGTTAAAAGTTTTTAAAAGTTTTATAACGTAAATAAGATAGGATAAGTAAGTCTGTTAGGTTCATACCCTAAGGGTGTTTTCTCTTGTTAACTAAAGTTTTAGTATAAAATTATATAGTATAAACTATTGTCAATAGTTAGGTAAAAACTTTAAAGATCTGAAGTAAGTTCTTTAGTATAAGTCAGTATGTTTGATTTCCAATCAAGGGGTTTAAAGAATTAATTGGAAATTATTTTCAGGGGTATAATTTAAATTTTTCAAATAGTTTGTTTTCGAGGTATATAGATTGGTTTCATAGATTTAATTGTAGGTTGTTGCTAGGTGTTTTAGTATTTGTTGTTTTATTGTTTATTTATTTGATAATAAATAATTATTATTTTAAAAGAAAAAAAATTGAGTATCAATTTGGTGAATTGTTGTGTAGTGTGTTTCCTACATTAATTTTGTTAATGCAGATAATTCCGTCTTTAAGATTATTATATTATTATGGATTAATAAACTTAGATAGAAATTTGACCATTAAAGTAACGGGACACCAATGATATTGAAGTTATGAGTTTAGAGATATCCCCGGTTTAGAGTTTGATTCATATATAAAGTCGTTGGATCAATTAAATTTGGGTGAGCCTCGTTTATTGGAAGTGGATAATCGTTGTGTAGTGCCTTGTGATACAAATATTCGGTTTTGTATTACTTCAGCGGATGTTATTCATTCGTGGGCTTTACCATCAATGTCAATTAAATTAGATGCTATAAGAGGTATTTTAAGCACATTGTGTTATAGGTTTCCTATAGTGGGGGTTTTTTATGGGCAGTGTTCGGAAATTTGTGGGGCTAATCATAGGTTTATGCCGATTGCAGTTGAAGTTACTTTGTTAGATAATTTTAAAAGTTGGTGTTATCTAAATATGGATTAAGCTGCTTAGTTTAAAAAAAATTTTTATTTGTGGTATAAAGGATATATTGCGGCTATAAATTATATTTTTTTATTAGTAGGTATTGCATATCATTTAAAGAGAATTTTATATTTAATAAAATATAAAATTAAAAGGTAGAATTTTTATTATTTTTATTGTTTCATAATAAAAATTATAAAATTTAGGGTTGAAAAGTCGACTTTTAGGATATTTGTTTAGTAAGTTGTTATTAGAAATTTATGGGTTGTTTAATAATTTTTGTATAAAAAGTATAAGTTGAAGTATTTTTAAGGTTAGTTTTATAACTGTTTATAAATTTTTAAATTGTTGGATTAATGAATAAAGGGTGTTATTAAAGCAGTAATAATTTAATTATTTTAAAATAAGTAATTAATTGAAATTATTTAAAGTTTTAGAATTTAACAAAATAATTAAAAATTTAATCAAATGTTTTTTAAAGACTTAGACTTTTTAATAAAGTTTGCTTCTGCCCAATGAATATATTAAATGGCAGTCTTAGCGTGAGGACATTAAGGTAGCAAAATAATTTGTGCTTTTATTGAGTTCCAGTATGAATGAAGTTATTGGTTAATTATTTTTTTGTTTTATAGCGAATTTAATTTAATATAAAAAAATATTGTTATAATAACACAAAGATAAGTCTTCGGAAATTCTTTTTAAACTTAATTTTTGATTAATTAAGTTTAAAAATTTTCTAGGGCAGAATTTTATATAATTTATAGATTCTATTAATAATAATAAGAATTACTCCGGAGTTAACAGAAAATCATATCTAATCTAGTTCTTATAGTAAGATAAGTTTTACATCGATGTTGTATTTAAGTTTATTAAAAAAGGAGAAAATTTAAGTTTTAAGACTGTTCTTCTTTTAATTAATTTAACGTGATATTAGTTTAATTCATTGTGAGATAGAATTGTTTATCTTGGTTGTTATTAATTTGTAGTTTTAATAGTACGAAAGGAAACCTAAAAAAAGTTTAAAACTTTTTAAAGAATTGAGTTCTTAATTTTAAATTTGTTATTTGTCGCGTTATTCGCTGTGTTTTTATTATTAGCATTGTATGCTTGTAATTTTGTAATAAGATTTAAAAAAAATGATTTATTAAAGGTGGGAGCTTTTGAAAGGGGGTTTGTAAGTGTTGGTAAAATTCAAAATTCCTTTAGTATTCATTTTTTTGTTATAATATTAATATTTGTAATTTTTGATTTAGAAATTGTAATGTTTTTAGGTTTGTTAATTTCGGATATAAGATCTTTAGTAAGTTTTTTTATGCTAATATTATTTATTTTTGGTGGATTCTATATAGAGTGGTGATATGGTAAATTGGTATGAGTGGTCTAAGTTTTATAAAAGTTATTAATATTATGGTTTATTTGATGTCAATAAGTTTTTTTTTAATTTTAATTATAATTATATTTTTACCTGTAATAAAATTAAGATTGTTATTTTTAGAGTGGGACTTTTTGTCTTTAAAATTTAATTTTTATTTTAATAGAATTTTATTTTCTTTTATTTTAGGTTTAGTTACATTGAGTGTTTTGGTTTTTAGAACTTATTATTTGCACGGTGAATTAAATTTTAATTATTATTATTTTGTTTTATTAATTTTTGTTGGAAGTATGTTTATGTTGAATTATAGTAGAAGAATTTTTACTATATTGTTAAGTTGAGATTTATTGGGAATTTCAAGGTTTTTTTTAGTATTGTTTTATAATAATTGGGATAGGAATTCAGGTGCTATAAATACTGCTTTAACCAATCGTATTGGTGATTTTTTTATTTTTAGATTTTTTAGGAGTGTGTTATTTTATGGTTATTATTTTTTAAGATTTGAAATATTGTGTAGCTCTATAATTTTGTTGTTATTATTAACTTCTTTTACCAAAAGAGCACAGTTTCCATTTAGAAGTTGATTGCCTAAGGCAATAAGAGCCCCTACGCCTGTAAGTTCATTAGTTCACAGTAGTACGTTGGTTACAGCTGGTTTAATTTTACTAATAAATTTTAGTAAAGTTTTATTAAGTAATAATGTAATAATTATTGTATTATTAATTGGTTTATTTACAATATTTTTTTCGAGAGTTGCTGCTATGGTAGAAGAAGATATAAAAAAGGTTGTAGCTTTAAGAACTTTGTCACAAATAGGATTTTCAATAACCACTTTGGGATTAGGAATAAGATTTGTAGCTTTTATTCATTTAGTAAGCCACGCTTTATTTAAAAGTTGTTTATTTATGCAGGTGGGTTATATTATTCATAGTAATTATGGTCAACAGGATGGTCGTGGTTATGGTAATAATGGAAATTTACCAAATTTTATGCAGTTACAATTATTAATTACATTATTTTGTTTATGTGGTTTAATGTTTTCTAGGGGTATAGTAAGTAAAGATTTAATTTTAGAGTTATTTTTTATAAATAATTATATAATAGTTTTAAGACTAATGTTTTTTGTTTCAATTTTTTTAACGTTTGGGTATAGTTACCGTTTATGAAAAAGTTTTTTTTTGAGTTTTAGAAAGGTAGTAAGAGTGTTTAGTGCCAGGTTGGTAATAAATTTTTTAAGTTTAGGTTTGGTAATTTTTTCAGTAGTTTTTTTATGATGATTAAATTATAATTTGATAGTAATACCAAGTTTATTTTTATATTTGGATTTTTATGTACCTTTATTTTATGTGGTATTAATTATTTTATTTAGTTATTTAATATTTAAAGTATTAGTTAAAGAATTTGTTTATAAATTTTTGGTTGATTATTTTGCTAAAAATGTAATTTATAAAGTAAAAAATTTAAAATTTATAGATAATAATTTAAATAAATTTGGTTATATGGGATTTAATTTTTTAGGTATTTTTAGAATAGGATTTACCGGTTATATAAGAGCATTTAAATATAATAACCTTATTATTTTAATATTTTTTTTATTTTTGTTTTTATAAAATTATGGGACTGTAATTTAAGTTTAAAATATGTAATTTGCATTTACAAAATTTTAGTTCTACGATAAATGATAATTTTGAGTTGATATAAATGTATTATATAATATATATAAATATATTATATTAATAAATATAATATATGCTATAAAAATGAAATCTAAGGATTTCGATTTAATTATTATTAAAAGTAAAACACAGTTAAATAAATTAACATGTAAAATACGAACGATGTGAGTGAAGTATTTTTTTAGCGTTAATCGGCTGTGTTTTACTTTGTATATAATAATTTCTGCCATATATATATATGATATTATAGTTATTTATTTTATAACAGTGTGTAGTTTAAATAAAATATAGTATTTGGGTTATTAAGATTTTATCACTGATGTCATTTTAATTTTGAAACTTTTAGTTTAATTTAGAATTTTTCATTTACACTGAAGGGGTTGAAAGTTTTATTTTTATGTTTTTTTTGGGTGTTTCGTTGTTAAGGGGTGTATTAAGGTATATAAATATAGATCCTATAAAAAGGAGGTTTTTTTTAATTTTAAGGATGTTAATGTGTATACCAATGTTGTCGTTTAGTGGTTATGTGTGGTTTTCTTATTTTATTTGTTTATTGTTTTTGAGTGGAATTTTTGTGATTTTGGTGTATTTTTCTAGTTTATCAAAAATTAATTTGGTTAAAAGATATTTAGTATTATTAAGATTATTATTAAGATTATTGGTTATTAAGATTTCGTATAACAGTATGTTATATAATGTGAGTTTAAATGTATTTTATTATAGTATTTTTTGAGTTTTAATCGTGTTTATTTTATTAATTTTATTATTTTTTATAAATTTTACTAGGTATTTTTTGAATTTTTCAGGTGCTTTACGAAAAGTGTAAAAGTAATAAAATATTAAATAACAATAAAATTAATTGTGTAAAAATTATTTTTATATTTATTAGATTATTTATGTTATTTTTTAAGTGGCATCGTTTTATTTTTATTTTAATTGCTTTAGAGTTTTTAATAATAAGTTTATTTATAAAATTTATGGGTTTGTTAACAGAAATAATATTTTTTTATTTTATATGTTTTTCTGTAATTTCAAGAATTTTAGGTATGATTGTTATGGTAGGTGGTATGAAGTTTTATGGTAGCGACCAATGTATTTATTAATTAAATTATTTGGTAGTTGTAAAATGTTTGTGTTTATAGATTTAAGTTAAGTTAAACTATTAATTTTCAAAATTAAAAATTTTAATCTATAATAAGTTAAAAAATTTTTGGTTTTGAGGCTTTAGTATAAAAAAGTATTATTTATTTTCAATAAATGGGTATTAAGTCTTATTTAAAGATTGCTTTTATAGATTTAAAATTTGATTATGGTTTTAAAATAGTTAAAATAGTATTATTTAAGTTTAATTTATTAAGTGGGCAATAAAAATTTACCCCGGTAATTAATTATTTGTATAATACTTGTTCCAGAATAATCGGCTAGGCTTGTAAAAATTTAAACTTTATTTTGTTTTAATTATAATTTTGGTTAAAAGTTTAAAAAATCATAGGTTAAATTTTGATTTTTGAAAGTGTAAAATTATGATTTTAAGTTTTGGTAAACGAATTAGATTAGTACCTAATTAGACAAAAGTTAAAAGAGCAGAAGTAAAGTAGTATTTAAACTGAAAGAATATTGGCAGATTTTCTAAATTATCTTTGGAGGTTGAGTAATAATTGAGAACCCTCATTAACTACTTTTAAAATTAGTCTCATGTATGATCGTTTATTTTATGCTTAAGGTATATAATAAAAAATTTTTATTTAGTAAAATAGATATATATTTGGTTTATGTAGGAGTAAAATTTGACCTACAATAATTTAAGTTGTGGATTACACTAAAGTTAGTGTAATGAAAATGTAAAAGACAGTAAAAAAATTTTTATGATTTTTTGAAGATTATTTAGATGTGGTACAAATCATCCATCAATTGCCCCAAGGGGAGTAAGTTGTAGTAAAGTAGATTTAGGGGAACCTGAATCTAGTAAATAAACTATTGTTGTTTTGTTTTGAAAACAAAACTTAAAACTTTATGTTTTGTAGTTTTAAGAGTTAGTTTAAGTTAAGAATTGTTGACTGTTAATCAAAAGGTTTACTCTTAAAAGAATATAGTTTAATAAAAATGTTAGATTGTAAATCTAAAGTTGTTTGTTCTTGTTGATTATAAATTTTTTAATAATTATTTTAATGATAGTTTTTATTTTGCAGGCAATTGCTTTTATTACTTTATATGAACGTCATTTGTTAGGAAGTAGTCAGAATCGTTTGGGACCTACAAAAGTAAGTTTTATGGGGGTATTACAGGCTTTGTTAGATGGTGTAAAATTGTTAAAAAAGGAGCAAATGACACCGTTAAATTCGTCTGATTTATCTTTTTTGTTAGTTCCGGGTATTGCTTTTGTGGTAATATATTTGGAATGGTATGTTTTGCCTTATTTTTTTGATTTTTTAAGATTTGAATATTCAATATTATTTTTTTTGTGTTTAATTGGATTTTCTGTGTACACAACGTTAATCAGAGGTATTGTAAGGAAATCTAAGTACGGTATTGTGGGGGCATTACGTGCTAGTAGGCAAAGGGTTTCATATGAAATTGCCTTTTCTTTGTATTTATTGTGTATTATAATTCATTACAGGGTGTTTTCTTTTATTAGGGAGTTTAATTTAAGTTTGTTAATTATTTATTTGCCCTTTTTAGTTATAATTATTGCTGAGTTAAATCGTGCACCTTTTGATTTTGCAGAAGGTGAAAGTGAATTGGTAAGCGGTTATAATGTTGAATACGCCAGGGTAGCTTTTGTTTTGTTGTTTTTAAGGGAATATGGTAGACTAATTTTTTTTAGGGTTATAAGGTCTATATTATTTTTTAATTTTTCTATAATTGTAAGATTTGTGGTTTTTTCTATTATTGTTTTTATTCGAAGGTCTTATCCTCGTTTTCGTTATGATAAAATAATAACTATATTTTGATTTAAATTTTTACCTATTTCATTAATTTTTTTATTTTATTTTTTTGTGTTGTTTGTGTAATTTTAAATTAATCAAGTATTTTTTTTAGATATTTTTATGTTTGTATTTTTTTTACAATTTTTATTGTATTTTAAGGAAGGAATGCTCAATAGTTTAGTTAAAAAATTTTTAGGGGGGTTGGTAAACGTATTTAGATATAGTAGTGTATTACCTATAAGTTCAGTAATTTCATTTTTTACTTTTATTGTGTTATTGATTTGTTGTTTTGGGGGTTATTTTACTTATTCATTTACTCCGTGTGGAATGGTTGAATTTACCTTTGTTTATGCTATGGTTGCTTGACTTAGTACTTTGTTATCTTTTATTTCTAGGGAAAAGTTTTCGGTTTATATAAGGAAAGGTGGAGACACTTATTTAAAAACTTTTAGGATATTGTTGGTTGAAATTGTTAGTGAGTTTTCTCGTCCTTTGGCATTGACGGTTCGTTTAACAGTAAATATTATAGTCGGACATTTAATTAGAATAATGTTGTATATGGGTATTGAAAATTATATGGGTGAAAAGTATGTTTGAGTTAGGATTTTTGCGATTATAATAGAATGTTTTGTTTTTTTTATTCAGAGTTATATTTTTTCACGTTTAATTTATTTATATTTAAATGAGTAAGTTTGTAGAGATGTTAACTTAAGTTTAAAGTGTCAAATTTTTAATTTGAAAATGTATTTACACATCTTATAAATTTTAAAATTGGGTAAAGTTAATATAGCATAAGAAGTGCATTTGTTTTAAGCGCAAAAGATATAGGTTAACTAATGAGTTTGATACAAGTCTTCTAAATTTGTTTTAGGTGTTGACCTGCTCATTTTTGTTTTTGTTTTTAATAATGTTTGTAATTTTTTTAAGTTTTTTAAGGTTGATTACTAATAATATTTTAATTTGATGGAGTATTTTTTTGTTAATAACGCTTGTATTTGTTATATTGAATAAACAAACCAATAGTTTTAGCAGTTTGTTTAATTATTTTGTAATACAAGAAAGTTTAGGTTTATTGTTTTTAATATTTTCATTTGGTTATTTACAGTTATTAATTGTAATGTTTAAAATTGGAATGGCACCTTTTCATTTTTGGATTTTCAGTGTGACTAATGGGGTGTTTGGTTTTAATTTAATATGATTTTTAACTTTTCAAAAGTTACCATTTTTATTAATTTTTTTACAAATGATGGTAGCCAAGTTAATTTTTTTCTTAATAATTGGTTTATTTTTTTGTTTGTTTCAAATGTTGCTAACAAAAACATATAAAAATTTATTGATTTTGTCATCCACAGAGTCATTTAATTGAATTACTTTAGGATTTGTCATATCTTTTTTTAATGTTTTATTTATTTTTTTGTATTATTTTTTATTAATGTTAATAGTAATTCCAAAATTTGAAATAATAAATGTAAGAAATTTAATCGGGTGTGAAACTATGTTGGTTTTTATAAATTTACCCTTTAGTGTTAATTTTTTTGTTAAAATTTTTTCTTTAAGTGAAATTTTAAAAGTTCAAGGTGTGGGTATTTTGTTGCTTTTATTTATGATATTTTTTTCAGCCTTATCTTTAAGTTTTTGAATGGTTAATTTAAGAACGAAGTATTATAAAATAATTAAGTATAATAAAAGTATTTTCATGTTTATTGTCCCATTAACACTGATAATTTTATTGTAGTAAAATTTAATACTTCATTAGTAAAAGTTTATTATGTTATCTTGATAAGGTAGAGTTCTTAGGGTGAAGTAAAGAATTTAAAAGCTTAAAAGCTTTGGGTTTAAAAATGTTAAATAGATTTACTATGTTTGATTACGGTTCAAAAAGATATACATTTTAAATTTGTGTAATTTAGTTTAGAAAGAATATTTATTTTTGGTGTAAAAGGGTTTAATTACAAAATAATAAATTTCATTAGTTTAAGATTTAAAATATAACTCTGAAGAAGTTGGGATTTATGAAATAATTAAAAATAAAAATAATGTAATAAATTTTATTACTTCAATGTTGGTTACACTACCCACTAGGAAAAGTTTAAGGATCGGTTGAAATTATGGTAGGATGTTGGGCATAGTATTAGTTTTTCAAATTTTAACAGGTACTTTTTTAGCTTTTTATTATACGGCAGATGGTGCTTCAGCGTTTAGGGCTGTGCAGTATATTATGTATGAAGTAAATTATGGGTGAATTTTTCGTCTTTTTCATTCAAATGGGGCAAGATTGTTTTTTATTTTTTTATATTTGCACATTTTTAAAGCTTTATTTATGATTAGTTATCGTATAAAAAAGGTTTGATTTTCGGGTTTAACAATTTATTTGTTGGTTATAATAGAAGCATTTATGGGCTATGTTTTGGTGTGGGCTCAGATAAGATTTTGGGCTGCTGTTGTAATTACCAGATTATTAAGTGTTATCCCAGTGTGGGGTCCTTCAATTGTAATATGAATTTGAAGGGGATTTGGGGTTACTAGTGCCACTTTAAAGTTTTTTTTTGTAATTCATTTTTTGTTACCTTGGGGGTTGTTAGTTTTGGTTATATTACATTTAATTTTTTTACACAGAACGGGGAGTACGTCTAGTATTTATTGTCACGGGGATTATGATAAAATTAGGTTTGGGCCTGAATACTGAAATAAAGATGCTTATAATATAATTTTTTGATTTTTATTTGTGGTATTCACGTTATTAAATCCTTATTTATTGGGTGATCCTGAAATATATATTGAAGCGGACCCGATAATAAGACCTGTTCACATTGTACCCGAGTGGTATTTTTTATTTGCGTATGCTATTTTGCGGGCGATTCCTAATAAAATTTTAGGTGTTTTAGCTTTGTTAATGAGAATTGTTATTTTTTATTTTTTTGGTTTTATTAATAATTATACTTCTCCATTAAGTAAACTTAATAAATTTTTGGTTTATAATTTTATTATTTCGGCTATTTTTTTAAGGTGATTGGGACAGTGTTTGGTAGAAGAGCCGTTTACAACATTAAGGCCGGTGTTTTCTGTAATTTATTTTGTTTTGGTGGGGTTAATGTTAATAGTATTTTATTTTAGAAAGAAGTTATTTATTTAATGTTTAAGGCATATTTAGTATATAAAATATATTAGATTTAGATTCTAAAGAATATAAATTATGTTATTTATCATAATTTTCATATTTTAAGTTTGTCAAGATATGCTTATTATATGTTTTTTGCCTCTTTGGGATTAACCAGATCGTTAGTTATTTTTTTTAAATACGGTTTAATTATGCCTTTTATTTTTAGGTTGTTTACGGTTTTATTAATTTCATTTGCATGGGGTAAGGATATTTCAATAGAGGGTTTAAGTGGGTATCATAATTTTTTTGTAATAGACGGTTTTAAATTTGGTGTAGTTCTTTTCATTTTTAGGGAGTTTATATTTTTTTTTAGAATTTTTTGGGTGTTTTTTGATGCAGCGTTGGTACCTGTCCACGAATTGGGGGAAAGTTGATCTCCCATGGGTATACATTTAGTAAATCCGTTTGGTGTTCCTTTATTAAATACTATTATTTTGTTAAGGAGTGGAGTTTCAGTAACATGAGCACATCATAGTTTATTAAGTAATAAAAGTTGTACCAATAGTATGATTTTAACATGTGTTTTAGCTGTTTATTTTACTGGAATTCAGTTAATAGAGTACAAGGAGGCTAGTTTTTCGATGTCGGATGGTATTTTTGGTAGAATTTTTTATTTGGCCACAGGTTTCCACGGAATTCATGTGTTGTGTGGTGGATTGTTTTTGGGATTTAATTTGTTGCGTTTATTAAAATCTCATTTTAATTATAACCATCATTTAGGTATAGAATTTGCTATTTTGTATTGACATTTTGTTGATGTGGTTTGATTGTTTTTGTTTGTTTTTGTTTATTGATGATCATATTGCTATGTTAGTTTATAATTAGAATGTGTAACTTGTAATTACAGGGTTTAATTAGCATTGGTGGATTTTTTATTATTAAGTTTTTTATTTTTTTTCAAGCCTATTTTATTTTTTTTATTTATTATTTTATTTAGTTTTGTTTTATTTAAAAATATTGCTTGAAGCGGAGTTTTTTTTGTTGTAGATTCCAATGTATTTGTATTATTAATTTTTATAATAATTTTTATTTATGGTGTAGTTTTAATTAGTGAAAAAAATTTTAATTTATTAATATTAAGTGCTATTTTAATTATTATTTGTTTATTTTTTTTTGTTTCGAGAAATATGTTAATATTATATATGTATTTTGAATTGTCAATATTTCCAATTTTAATTATAATTTTGGGGTTTGGTTCACAAATTGAAAAAATTAATTCTGGTTATTATTTATTATTTTACGCAGCAGTTTGTTCATTTCCATTTTTATTTGTTTATTATAAAAGAATATTTATATTTACCACTTGTTATTTTGATTTTAATATTTCGTGGGAGTTATTTTTTATTTTAAGTTTAAGTTTTATAATAAAATTTCCTGTTTATTTTTTACATTTGTGATTACCAAAAGCGCATGTTGAGGCTCCCACCACGGCTAGAATGTTATTGGCCGGGTTGTTGTTAAAGTTAGGAACTGCAGGTTATTTGCGAATTTTAGGTTCAATAAATTTTGTGTATAATAATTTTTGGGTAATTATTGCTTTATTAGGAATAATTTTAGCATCATTCAGATGCGTGTTTCAAAGGGATGCTAAATCATTGGCTGCGTATTCTTCTGTAACACATATAAGGTTTTTGCTGTTAACAATAATTTATATTATAATAAGAAGTAAGGTTGGTGGTTTAATAATAATGTTGGCCCACGGGTATACTTCTACACTTATATTTTATTTAGTTGGTGAATTTTATCACATAACTTCTACACGTATAGTTTATTTTTTAAATAGTTTTTTTACTTCTAGTATTTTTTTTGGTATTGTGTTTTCTTTAGTTTTTTTATCTAATAGGGGTGTACCACCTTCTCTATCGTTTTTATCTGAATTTATGATTATCGTTAACAGAATATCAGTTAGTAAAGTATTTTTTTTTATAATTTTTGTATATTTTTTAATTTCTTTTTATTATTCGTTATTTTTAATTGTTTGTTGTATAATGGGAAAAAATTATATCAATATTAATAATTTTAATATTGGTGTTTCTTTATCAACTGTAATTATGATATTTAATGTTTTTTGGTTATCTTTATTTTTTTAAATAAATATATGAAAAATATAATAGGTTATATTTTACCTTTTTGAGATTTATAAGAGAAAAATTTTTATTGGAAGAAAAACTTCTCTTAT